ATGAGTTAAAATGAAAGTAAAGGGTGTTATAAGGTCACTATTCGTTCGAAAATAAAAAGTGGATGGGTTCGAGACAATTCAAAAAGAAAAGATCAAAATAGAAATGATTTTCAAATTTTATTCCAGAGTAATTCAAAGGGAATTTCATTTTTGAATAAAGTTACACAGTTCTTATTATTTTATTAGTTCGCTCAAGAATTATTCAATGCATCTGTTGATTCGAATGCACAGGATAAGTAAATGTCACAGATGAGAAATCGATTTCTTTTTCTACTTCTGTTAGTCTATCTTTATTAGTGCCGTCTATCATGATAATGATTGATGAATCCAAAACTTTTAATTGGCCCTTTTTGGTACTCTCATATCTGTCAAAAATGAAAACTTAGGTAAGTGTTTTCTAAACATATGTATAAAAAAAACATATTTCATTTAGCCCCTTTATGTCTACTATAACTAGTTATTTCGGTTTTTTACTAGCGGCGTTAACTATAACCTCAGCTTTATTTATTGGTCTGAGCAAGATACGACTTATTTGAAATTAATTAAATGAACAATTCATAAAAAGAAATCTTTATGCAGTATTCCATGTATTCTATAGTCCCTTACCCCGTGTCAATTATTGGTCATTGAGATTCACGAGCAATTTGGATTACTATTTAGGGATAGATATTACCTTTCGTTTTTCCCTTTCAAACAAATTGAAATGATTGAAGTTTTTTTATTTGGAATCGTGTTGGGTCTAATTCCTATTACTTTGGTTGGATTATTCGTAACTGCATATTTACAATACAGACGTGGTGATCAGTTGGACCTTTGATTAATTAACATCTCTTTTTTTGATTTTGATTGACCTCCTCCTTTAATTCGCAGGAGGTCAAATTCAGATTGTTGCTCAAGTTAGCGAAGTTATTTCAGTATAACAAGAATGGAATCACGCTCTGTAGGATTTGAACCTACGACATTGGATTTTGGAGACCCACGTTCTACCGAACTGAACTAAGAGCGCTTTTTTATTCCATTATTACATAAGACTCTAATGAAAAGGGTTCCTTTTGTAACCCCAATACACCTTGCATGCAATATACTATTATCTATTATATAGCATCATAAAATCAAAATTATTATGTCCAATTTTAATCGATCTCAATTGATCCCTCCTTGCTGCTCATAGAAAAAGTAATATAAATAGATAGGGATGACAGGATTTGAACCTGTGACATTTTGTACCCAAAACAAACGCGCTACCAAGCTGCGCTACATCCCTTTCAATTGGTCTACAGTGTCATTGTAGAGAATCCCTGTCTTCTTTTCCAGATCGTTATTTCTTCCATTGATATATACAATTTCTCTTTCTATTTCTTCTTTTTGGTCTCATTTCATATAATAATAACATAAATTATATACATATGAAACTCACTGTAAAAAAAAATGAATAGTTTTCGGGAATGTTCAGGAAGAAAGGGGCAGATTTTTCGGTTTTAAGAGAAAGAAAATCTATCTACCAGATCATTGTCCATTTCAATTTGAATTAGGAATTCCGCGTATAAATACAAGCAGTCCTTAATTACATATATATCTGATCATATATGTATTACCCCTATGTATTTCAATAAAAATAAAGAAGGAGGATTTTCAATGCGAGATCTAAAAACTTATCTTTCCACAGCACCGGTACTAAGTACTCTATGGTTTGGATCTTTAGCGGGTCTATTGATCGAGATCAATCGCTTTTTCCCGGATGCGTTGATATTCCCTTTTTTTTCATTTTAGTTATTGACAGGGAAAGTAGTGAAGAAGGTTAGAGATACAATTCCTTTCCCCCTCTTTCCTCCCTTATTTTCAAACTAAAAGGGAAATAAGGGAGGAAAGAGAAAGAATAAAAGTGGATTCCACTTTAGCGAAATTCGGATTCAGACTCGAATTAAATTAAGAATATAATAGAAGAAAAGGGAAAATGTAAATGTGGATCTAGACGGAACAACACAGTATCCTATAAGATACTTCAATTCACTATTGTGATACGAATAAAAATAAATAGAGTTAAAAATCTTTGTATTACTTAATTATTTTATTTAATTTACTATTCTCTATTGAAAATCTTTTATAATTGGATTTCGAGTTAGTAACTTCTATTTTTTTCCTTTATTTGTTTCGGATTGAAAATAGAAGAGTTGAGTGAATCAAGAATTCAAGGGAGGTTCATGGCCAAAGGTGGTAAAGGTGCCCGAGTAACAGTTATTTTGGAATGTACCAGTTGTATCCGAAAAGATGTTAATAAGGAATCAACAGGTGTTTCCAGATATATTACTCAAAAGAATCGACACAATACGCCTAGTCGATTGGAATTGAGAAAATTCTGTCCCTATTGTTTCAAACATACGATTCATGGGGAGGTAAAGAAATAGATTAAACAAGCACTTGTGTATCACCCTATCAAATAAAATAACCGGAAAAATGACATCATTATTTTTATCTAATATATAATGTTCTATATATAATAGAACAAAAAGAAACAAATCCTATTTCTTATAATTTTAATTCATTTTAATCTGCCCGAAATAGGATTTTCGGGATAAGGAATAAACAAACTATGGATAAACCCAAACGACCTTTTCTTAAATCCAAGCGATCTTTTCATAGGCGGTTGCTCCCGATCCGATCGGGAGATCGAATTGATTATAGAAACATGAGTTTAATTAGTCGATTTATTAGTGAACAAGGAAAAATATTATCTAGACGGGTGAATAGATTGACCTTGAAACAACAACGATTAATTACTATTGCTATAAAACAAGCTCGTATTTTATCTCCGTTACCCTTTCTTAATAATGAGAAACAATTTGAAAGAGCTACGTCGACCACTAGAACTATAGGTCTTGGAACCAGAAAAAAATAGAAAACCAAAGCTTTTTTTTATTGAACGTGTTCATTCATTTTGAATACTTTTCACATTTGAATCCTATTTTATCATACTAATCTACTTTCCCGGAGTTCTTTCTCCGGGGAACTCCGTTTAAATCATTCCGGCGTATTTTTTCCACTCTCCTTATTTTATGATCTCATTGAAAATCATATAAAGACAGTTCCTATTTGATATAGCTATTTGCGCCAGCATTTTACGATTAAGAAGCAATTGTCTCTTGTGCAGATCATTTATGAATTTACTATAACTATAGGATACCCCACTCCCGCGAATTACTGCGTTTATCCGAGCGATCCACAAACGTCGAAAGTCTCTTTTTTGTCTATCTCTATCCCGATGGGCCGAAACCAAAGCTCTTATTTTCTGTTGAGTAATAGTTCGAGTAAGCCTTGAATGAGCCCCTCGAAAGCTTGATGCAAATAAACGAATTTTTGTTCTACGTCTCCGAGCTATATATCCTCGTTTAATTCTGGTCATTGACTAAATGAAACTTTGATGAATAACTAATTCATTTCTTTTCTTTCAGTTATTCTTTTCCCCTTCTCTATTAATAACAAAACGTATTTTTCCAATGTATAAAATAAAAATTCCAACAGCTTTTGCTACTATAACCTTCCCTCCCCAACCACGATATTTTCTTTTTTCTAGGCATTTCACCCCCGAATAAGAAATTGTATTGATATTCGGTGTCAAAAATAGATATATAAATGGATAAATAAATGGCGGGTTCCATCGTTTCTATGGCTACTTCTTAAATTAAACGGTGAGGTCCTCTCTATACACCGGAGCCTCTTCCCTTTCATTTAATCAAGGTTATTGGTAACTTGTACAGTTCGCATTCTTTGGCTCTACCTATGAATTATCCAGTAATAGATCTTTCACAATGAGATCTACTTATACAGTCACGGTATTTAATTGTGGAGGTTAGCTAGGTAGTTGACCCTGTTAGTCCGTCCGTTCTTGCACGCGTGAGAGCATCATCTTTTTTTTTTTACTTTTAAATAGGATTTCCTCCGCTTAATGGAATAACCATTTGCTACCAATGGGGAACTGCTTCTTAGCTTAAATTGAGGTGATTGGATTTGCACCAGCGGAAAACCATAAATTTCATACACAAACAATAAGGATATGAGAGAATTTTTTATTTTTAGATAGTGAATGGAGTTCTTCTATTCTATCCTATTCACCGGTATCGATCGTCGAGACTGTAAAATCCTTTTCTTTTGCCCCAGACTATGTAATGTATGATCTGAACGAGTCGCACATACACCTTAGTACATGTTCCTCGGCGCTGAGGACATCCCCGAAGAGCGGGGGATTTCGTGACATTTCGAATTGGCTGTCTTGTGTTTCTAATAAGTTGTTTAATAGTTGGCATGCTGAATCGTATCGATAATGAGCTGGTTTAGATCGATCCTAACCGTATGATTATGAATTACTTCTAGTTAATAGAATTTTAAACCCAGTAAAAGGATAAAATCTCAAATCATGGGATTTGTATGAAATTCCTGCTATTTTCATTCAGCCGCTACAAGATCAACAATTCCATGAGCTTGGGCTTCTGCTGCTGACATAAACACATCCCTTTCCATGTCTTCGGATACAACCCATAAGGGTTTGCCCGTTCTTTGTACATAAACCTGTGTCAGGGTTTCGCGCAGTTTCAGTAGTTCTTCCGCTTCCAGGATAAATTCTACTGTTTGTGCTTCAAAATAAGAACTGGCAGGTTGATGGATCATTACCCTGATGATATGACATAATAAACAGTTCCTCTGTTTCTCATGATGAGTCAAAAAAATAGATGAAAGAATAAGAAGAAAAAAGATAGAATTGAACAACCGTACAGGCATCTTTTGCACATTGCATACGGCTCTACTATGGAATTTACCTTTATTTTTCCTTCCATTGAATAAAGATAAAAATAAGATCTATCAGATCCCAATCGGTAAATTTTCCAATTACCACCCTTACTTTCTTTCTTTTATTTTTCCGAGTTAAAAAAAATACTATGATGGCTCTGTTGCTTTATATATTTATTTCGTCTGTGATTCAGCAATCCCAAAGTTTCTTTTTGATCCAATCAAATAAAATAAGTAAAAAGAAAATTTTCTTGTTTTTTTTTTCGTGCTCTTTCATAACATAAAGATTGTTAAGAGCCTTCCGTCGTGAAAACAAAAAAGAGTTTGTGACGTTGAAATGGACTTCCGATAGATAAAAACGGAAATATCCTTTACTTTATCTCATACTACTCTCTCGATACATAATCTGATGTTTAAAAAAAATTTCTCATATCGAATTCGAAGTGCCATGCTATTATTACTTAATATTCCTATTTCATATGGCGAAGGCATAGTTTTCTTTTTTTTTCTCAACTAAAATAAAAAACTCATTGGCGCCAAGCGTGAGGGAATGCTAGACGTTTGGTAATCGCTCCTCCGACCAGGAGAAAAGATCCCATTGAGGCGGCTAATCCCATACATATTGTCTGTACATCTGGTCGCACAAATTGCATAGTATCATAAATAGCTACTCCGGGTATTACCCATCCGCCAGGAGAGTTTATAAATAAATAAAAATCTTTGGTATCATTCTCTATACTGAGATATACCATCAGACTAATAAGTTGATTCGAGATCTCATTATCAACCCCCTGACCTAAAAAAAGTAATCTTTCTCGATAAAGTCGGTTGATTAGGATCAAGTTGTATCGCTTAGGAGCCGTACATGCACCTTTTGCTGCATACGGTTCAAAAAAAAATATGAAAAAAATCAATGTGTAGATTCCAGTCCCCTTTCTTTTTTCATAGCGGGTTCTTTCTAATTTTTAACGAAGGCGCTTTTTCTTCCATCTTTCAAGAAAGATGAGTTTTAGCCCCTTTTCTATAATATAAAAAGAGTTCGCTAAACTTATTGAACTAACTTTTCATTGATGTGTCGTTTCACCGATATCCAATCCAAATCACGATGTCATTTTCTTGTTCCTGAATGGGCCTCTTCAATTCTTTCTTTTAGGTTTATGCTCTACTCCGGGTAAATATTTGCCCGATTTCGATTTGCATATATAAGGCAAATGCCCCTAAATACCACTTCTTTTTGTTTTGCTACGCCTTTCTTTTTTCAATTCCTTTCATTCATTGTTGTCCGTCAAATATTTAACGTATTATTATTCGATTGATTAATAAATTGGAAATGACTCCTATTTATAAATAGGAATCCTTTATGATATAAATAGTAATAATAGGTATATTTCCAATTGGATTTTTCTAAACGGAGCTTGGATACTTCATTTTATTGGTCCAACCAAGCCAACCATAAATTTTTGAAATTCGTATTGATAATATTAATTTGAATACTCCCCAAAAATAGATCTAATTGTACTTCACGCTCCAAATTTTCGATGATACAATCAATCGTTTTGGGGTGAAACAGAGGATATCTCGATCGGGGGAGAGAACGGGGAAATCCCATATGACCCAAGATATCTGACAAGCCGCACTATATGTCAACCCAAGTCGAATATTCCTCTCCAGGAATTCGAAAAGGTACTCTTGGAACACCAATAGGCATTAAATGCAAAAAAAGAATTAAGTACTCTATTTCACTTTGATGTGGAAACGTAACAATGGGTTTCTTGTCTTCATAATATTGGCCCTTTTGGTATTTTATCCGTCGATTCGAAAAATTCCGAAAGATAAACGAAAGCAAAATGAATCCGAATAAAGTCAAATTATTACGAATAGGCCCTTCTAATGATGAACAAGTTTGGACGTATTCGCGCATAGACAGTGGTATTAACCCCCCCATTGCATATTGGTACTTATCGGGTATAAAATAAATCTGCTTCTCTTTGTTCCTACGAACAGAATTGTTTCATTGTTACTAACAGGATACGAACAGAATAGAACAAAATGAACCCCTGTTCCGAGATAATCGACTGAGAGGGCGAGGTCCATAGTATGGTCTTTTCCAATGCAATAAAGTTACATAGTGTCTATTTTTCTTTGATAAAGAGGTATTTCCATGGGTTTGCCTTGGTATCGTGTTCATACCGTCGTATTGAATGATCCCGGTCGGCTACTTTCTGTCCATATAATGCATACAGCTCTGGTTTCTGGTTGGGCCGGTTCGATGGCTCTCTATGAATTAGCAGTTTTTGATCCCTCCGATCCCGTTCTTGATCCAATGTGGAGACAAGGTATGTTTGTTATACCTTTCATGACTCGTTTAGGAATAACCAATTCATGGGGTGGTTGGAGTATCACAGGGGGGACTATAACGAATCCGGGTATTTGGAGTTATGAAGGCGTGGCCGGAGCACATATTGTATTTTCGGGTTTGTGCTTCTTGGCAGCTATCTGGCATTGGGTATATTGGGATCTAGAAATATTTTGTGATGAACGTACAGGAAAACCCTCTTTGGATTTGCCCAAGATCTTTGGAATTCATTTATTTCTCTCAGGAGTGGCTTGCTTTAGTTTTGGCGCATTTCATGTAACGGGCTTGTATGGTCCTGGAATATGGGTTTCCGATCCTTATGGACTAACGGGAAAGGTACAACCTATAAATCCGTCATGGGG